GGTTCCATCAACGGCTCTGGACCTCAGGAAAGATCGGTTGGCCATCCAATAAGATTCATAAGTCATAAGCCAGCGAGCATACATCATTTGCTCCTGGTAAAAGGCCTTTATTTCAAAAGTAAAGAGAAGTACGGCATGTGTGCCCAACTCGTTGCCCTCCGGTGCAAAACCCAACCTCAAAACCATAGATAGAGGTTAGACATTCGGAGAACGGTGAAGCTCGAAGTGCATATTTGAGAAGCGATCTTTGTGAGGTTCACTGTACTTTTGCTTTGACTCCGGAAGAGCGTGAGGCGATAGATACGGTTTTCTTCTCGCTGCGCTGGCTGAAAGGGAAAAAGGCTCGAGATATAATAACTCTGACTGACTCGTAGTAAGCCAAAGCTTCTGATCCAGGTTTTGCCTAGTTAGTCTTCTTATTATTCTGATGATGAATGAGCCATTGATTTGATCGAACTTGAATGAACATCATAGTACCCTTGTTGTTCGAGCTGATTCAAAAGCATTTGTGCAAGCGGCTTACACTTCAAAAGTCAGAACGAAAACAGTGAAATATTAGCAATCGCCCTCTCATTCTCCTTTGTTCGAGAAAGCCTGTGCCTAAAGCAGGGGCCTAGCCGCCTAGTGAAGTGTCTGCAGAGGCCCTGGTGGAATAATTTAATAGTAGTACTCCGATTGCCTAGCAGAGGCCCACCGTATTCTCAATTATAGTAAGAGGTCTCCTCCCTTCTCTATTTCACCTCCAGTCCAGGCAAGGTGGCTGACCTTGTGTGCCCAAATGATTCAATTTAGAGTTTCATCTTGTTATTGCGTACGTAATAGTTGCTGCGCTTCTTTCAAGTGTAAAGATCGACCAACCAGGGCCCGGAGTGCCCAAACATACTGAGTCCAAAAATGACTTGTTTAGGTAGGTTACCCCCGTGGCATAGTAGAACCATGGTACCTTGTTGGCCAGCCTTAAGCGTTGAAAAGCCCAACGTTCCTAAGTAGGTTCCAGCTCTTAGGTGGATTGCCGACTACAAGACAAGTGCGCTAGCTATATGCTTGCTATATGCTTAACACTTCCAATCCGCACATTGGCGGAACTCCTTTTTTCAGACCGAAGTTAGGCTGGCTCGACCATAGGGAGAAGAAGGTAAGTACTTTATTTCCTTCCTCCGAGTGTCCTTGCTTGTCTGGTAGTTGAATGGAGAGCGAGAGAGAGATAAGGCAGGCATGCAGCCAGGGAAGCGAAGCGGATGATAGACCTGCAGAGGCGATCACTTGGATTCGGTATCTCAGATGTTGAGGGCGGCTTAATGAAAGGCTGCGGGCTCCGCCGGGGCCTACTCGCTCGAATCGCCCAACAGATCGGGATTCTGGAAGGGAATTGAGTCGAGACCAGCAGAAGCTTATCAGGTTGATGCTAGCTCATTGGATCCAGGAGAGGAAGAGACACAAGGCTTAGTGGCTTTGGTGAAGGGTCGAATGGCATCGCTTCCTTTTGATGGATCGAGGAGAGGTATTCACTTCGAGGGTTCAATGCAGCTAGAGAGCTGCTGCACCGGAGCTTCTATGGCTGCATGCCCATTTATGGCTATCTAGTCCCAGGGAATGGAAGGTGAGAAGCATCATTTGAATCCCGATTTCCAGGTACAGTTTCATCTCTATCATCCGAATCCCCAGCTCCATCTCTATTTGTTTCTCCCGCCTCCGGTACGGACGAGCGGAGCAAAGGAAGCGAGTATGCTGCTAAGCGGCATTAGAACCGTCGATAGGGGATAGACAAGAGAAGAGAATAGCTTCGATACGACCTGCCAGTCAATGGAAATCTATTCCATGAACCCAAGTCCCGGCCCTTCTACTCTGAATGCCTCCGCTCTACATCTATCTATTCTCTAGGACCCAGACTCGAAGGGACATAAAGGTAATCTAATCTGTCTGTGGCTCCAAAGCACCATTTCTATCCATTCCCGAGCCATCACCAGTCAATGACATCTCATGCCCTCGATTCGACTCCAGCAACAGCGAATGAAGCGCCACCTCCAGGGTAAAGTCCCAATGCTCTTGATCTATCTTCTCCAGATTCAGTTTCCCCTGCCCGTCCACTCCCAGTGACCTTCGCGGAACATCTATTGCACTCCTTTCCACCGAGCCAGGAACTGAACTCCTTTCTTCCAGGCCTCTGGAACCAGGACAGAAGTGTACCGCCCTCTCTCTATCTAGACCCGCATTGAAATGGGATGGAGCCTGAAACGAATCCCTTGCGAGGAGGTGGACTAGACTTTGAAATGGAAGTGAAGACTTCCGCTTTCCTTTTTTCATTTGATCAAAGAAGTTTCATTCCCGCCTTGAGCACTGACTACGATTCAGTAGTCCTTCTTCTTGAATGATCCTCTCCACGGATGAACACCGGAAATGGATTTTCTTGCTCGGCGAATAAAGCCAGTACGCGAGGAAAGCTCATCCTTGCCTTTCATCCTACTCGAATCGTATGAGTCCTTTCATTTAAGGTTATCAGCCAGGCAGTCAGTAAGCGAATAATCTTAGCCGGGCTTGTAAGCCTTCAATTCGTTCTATGAGTCCACCTCTCTATTAGCCCTACATTAGCTTTCGCATCATTCCATCTCTCTCAAGGAGGAACTCTCCCTATGCTTTCTTTCTAGTAGGCAATGCCCTTTATCCGAAATCCAGTGAGTCTATTCCCCTCAGTCGGTTCGGAACTGAACTTTTTTAGAAAGTAAGGAAAGGTTGACTTTTCCCGGTTTAGGCTTTCGGACCAAATGACATAGAATAAGGGAATTCCGATTGAATGTCCAGATGAGATTCATTTTTCAACTAATCCCAGATCTGACTCAATAGAAACGGAACTCCTGGAGGCATGCCTAGTACTCGTAGACCTGTATGCGCTGTTGAGGCTATCTTCGTTAACTACAGGACTCAAACCTCGAAAGCGAAGGGCATAGGTCCCTACATTGATAGACCTCTTCTCTATTGAATAAGCTAATAACATCTATTCGAAAACCCTGCGCTTGCAAAGGCAGAGACCTAAGGGATTGTTCCGGCCATGATAACGAAATTCGATTAGTGCCACTTCCCGCAGCAGTAGTGGAGTAAAGAAGGTGTAGTCGGAATGTCTTGGCAAGAATGCCTTCTTCTGTAGCAAAAGAATAGGCTGCCGATGGACCAGAATCCGCAGTGGGGACAAAGACGGTGATAGAATCCGCCTGACCTAATTTCCTTGGGCATTAAATAGGTTGTGAAAGACAAGAAATCGAATGAATCTGCTTTGAGGGGCGGGGAGTTAGTAAGAATTCTCTCAAACACTGGCTCTCCGATAAGGGAGGTTTAATAAAGGGGAGCTCTATCCTAAGAATCCGCATACAATACAATTTCTAAGAAAGCGAGTAAGCCAACGGCGTCCCTGTATGGTTGCTTTTCTGTGAGATCTTCTTTGAGCCAGTTGAAGTTGAAGTTAGAGTGGAAGTTGGACTCCTTTTGCCTGCTTCTGCTTCATTTGCAGATCGGATTCTCTATATCTATTAGGAGTGGCTAGCTCAGTTCGTGAGTCTAGTTCTTTTGAGAGTAGTTATGAATTTCTTTCGTATTGAGAAACTGCTTCCAATAGATCGAATAGGAAGCACTTGTCACAAGTCTCGTGACAGAAAACGGTAGATTCCATGAATGAAAATTCTCTTTCCTCGGTAAAGAATCAAAAAGCATCGGTGGCCTTCGAAGAATACTCCATTCTCTATTAAGTAGATTCTCAAGCAGTGGATTCGTCGAAAAGACTATCAGTTGATTGTAAAAAGGCATTCCCTCACAGCCTAGCATGAATTCCCTCCTACTCCTCGTCCATTAACAATAGCAGTTGTCCTTCAAAGAGGCTATTCAAAGAGGGGATTGGCGCAAAGACTTTAGTTGTCCCTTCCTAATCGCCTATTGCTTATACTATTGATTCACGCCCATCCTATTCTCAGCAAGAGCGGTGGATTCTCGAAGATCGGATATTCCCCTAAGAGCTACTCCCGAGATGTCATGAGCTTTTTCTAATGTCGTCGAATGTTCTTATCATCTCGGCTGGTCATTCAATGGGAATTTCTAGATTCATATGAATCTTTTTGATTTAAAAGAAAGAGTGGCAGCTACTCTTGTAAGCAAGGGAGCAAGGGCTAATATGTCAGTTCATTTGTACTAAGAGCGGTTATTCCTCCAACAGTTCCTTCTTTCAAAATGGTTAGATTAGGCTCTAACCCCCGTATTCTTTCAAAGAAAGGCTAACCGGGCGGAGAAGCAGAGGCTGCAACTATGGATACGGCAAGGAAGCGAAAGCTCACTCGACCTAACTACTAAAGCCGGGAGAGGGGGTTGGCTTGGATGTTCCCTGCACCCCCAGCTATCCCTATGCGGGGTAAACCGCTGGTGGACGGGATTTCCTGGTCCTTTCGAACCATAATCTATTTAGAAACCTGGGGCTGGATTTCGAACTTAGCGAGATGATGCTGGTGATGAGTCCACTACTGGGCCTTGATCTCCAGATGGGAGGGGAGGCAAGGGGTTTTGATCTGCAAATAAATAGGAAGGAGTCTCTATCTGCCTTTACTTATGCTGCTGCCTATGCGGATGGTACCTCCGCCTATGGCTCTGCAGCCGGGTCTCCATCCGCAACTAGGTTTCTGTCTGTAACACCATACGGAGCATCCGGGACATCTGTCTCTTCCTCTCTGGGATCACCAAAGGCATAACCAGGCGATTACAAACCTCCAAATCTGGAGGATATGGAGCTGAATCAACAGAATCCACGGCTGCTTATACTGGCTTTGCCGCTGCGAAAAATCTACTGGATCATCTGAACCTACTTTGATGGAGCTGGTGGTGCCGGGATAAATCAGTGAAAAACACGAGCACTTGGGAGGCTACCGACGATCCGCGGAGCCCGGCTTCATCAACACTACTAGGATCCAGACCGGTAGAGACTATTAATAGAGCACTAGTAGAAAGCCTATACGAAACGAAAAAGAGGTCTATACGAGCCGTTGACATTAGGTCTTATCACAAAAACGAAGCCCTTGATAAATCTTCCATTCCTCTTCCTGAGGGCCCACTCATTCCCTCATCCACATTTGAATCCAGACTTCCTTCCCCCCCAGAATCCCATTGAACCCGTTGAGTCTTTACCTTCTTCAGGCGCGAAGTGAACCTGTCGATGAAGAAGTGGCTTTGAGCCCTTGGTATGTCTTTGGCATTGGCAAAGGACAAGGATTTTAGAATAGATCTAGCTCCTTCCTCGGTTGAGCCTTTTCGCCTCTCTCCCGGTCGGTGGTTGAGCGACTTGAAGCTTCTTCTGCTGAAACTGCTAATGTGGCTGACCTAGATGTGGCATCTCTTGCCGCCCATTAACCTAATGAATCTGTTTGGGACGCTTAGGCCTCTCCTTCTCCTGAAATGAAATCGGCCGGAACATAAAGATCTTCAAATTGCATATCTAAGGTAGTTTAGACCTCCGACATGATAGACTCTTCCCCCGTGAGATGCCTCCCTTCTTCTTGTCAGATCGATAGGACTAGTATAAGGGTCCGGCCCGAAGCCGATGTTTCTTTTGTGCCCTTCCCGCCAAAGCAAAAGAAAAGGCAGTTGAGGAAGCAGGCTCAGATTCATAATCTCAGTTCCGAGACTGGGCATCATCACTAGTAAGCCATGCCGCCATTCCTGAAGAAGGGGATTGAGTCAGGTAGAACATTCGATTTGGGCAACGGAACTGATTGACCTCTACTCTAATCTAATAAAGAGTCTGACTAGCACCCGGAAATCGTAGTAAGCACTTTGCCGTGTAGTTTTTTACTAATAGACTTGCTTACCGTAACCTAGCCTATTGATGAAGAACTACTATTGCTAGCATAGCACCACCGCTTTCAACCTGAGGGTCTTCATCTAGATCAATCCCTTTTTCTAATAATAAAACATCGAGAAAAAGTTAATAATATAAGAAAGAAGGACTTGACTTCATCACCTTGTTACGACTTCATTCCAGTCACTAGTGAACCTCTAAGAACTATCTCAAATCTAGCCTTCAATAGATGTATGTCTTGTTGGATTGGCTTGCCTGCCAGTTCTCTTTTGATCGACCCATAGGAAGAAAGCATCTATTCATTTATGGCGCAGCTAGTACCCAAAATAGACTGATCTTTCACTTTCTATCAAAAGTGCTTCCAATCTATTTTCTTTCCAATTCAAGCCTAAAGAACTTCTAGAAGGGACAGGACCACTATGACTTGTGGGTCTTCGCTAACTTCCACGAGCCGCAGCCGGAAGACGACGCCATGTCACCTACAGAAGAGGAGAAGGACTTAGAAAAGAGACTCCTGCAAATCCTGGATGGAGAGAAGTGTCGCCTTGAGTCAAAGCACGCCTTTTCTTTTCACCCACCTTTCAAACTAACCTCGGGGAGCTAAAGGAGGAGCGAGTTATAGCCACTTTCAGGGATGTATTCAACGCCGTCTCTCCAGGAACATTGTACTCGATATGAACAGTATGCCTCGTGCCATTCTTCAACAATAAAATATAAGAGGACGTCCTCCCAACTATTCCCATTATCGGAAATTTCGGAGCTTGGAAAGGCGGGGGCACAAGAAGACACCCTACCTTGGGAACGCGACCAACTCCTTATCACAAGCGAAGGAGAGATTGGGGTCATGCCAAAAAGTGAAAGAAGAAGGAACGCCCCGCCCCCCTTCACTCTTACTAACTTATTGCTGGCTGGGAGCTTCCTTCTCGCAGTCAGCTATATAACTCAGGCAGGAAACTCGTCTGACTGACCAATTAGCCATACTACCATTAGAATATCTTACTCGATTGATCTCGGTGTTCTCATTCCACGCTATGTCAAAAAAGGTCAATCTCAGTATACGGAAATCCCCTAATGGTCTGACCTGACCAAAAAAGAGGATTGAAGAGGTCTTAAAACGAAGAAGTTGAGGCATCGATCTGGAGTGGGTCTTGCATTGCTATTACACGGATGACAGGAGCCCTTGACCTTTACCTCCAAGCACGGGCTCTTCAATTATATCCATACCACAACGAGAAGGGAGGGTGAACACTGATGATCGAAACATCTCCTTCAGTGCCTGGTCAACCATTAAAGAAGAGGAGCGGACCTACGTCTAGAAGAGAATACCGGCTAAGCCGATGGGAAAGGTATAGTTACGTGTGAGAACTTTTATACTACGGAAATCACAGGCATTAGCATACCAACTTGATCGTTACCGGAATGTCTGTCATCAATTCAACTCCTAACTGACACCAATCTGTGCTCTCGTACGAGTAGGAGTGCTTGGTCTTCTTTGAATATGCGCTGTTCTCTTTCTTGTTGATTTCGCAGGACAGACAGATATTGAATTAACAGAGAAGTAAGGCGACGGAAGGAACTGATTGCATTAGTCTCAGGGACATAGCCATGTAGTACGAGATTAGGCCGATCAGAGAATGCCATAGGTAATTAATAAAGAGTTGCACTAGCATTAGCAGGAGGAGGAGCACTAGTAGAAATAACCTATCTCAGATATCCATAATCGGATAAAAATGTTATCCAAGTTATTCAAAAGGAAGTCGATAAAGATTCATCCCCAGCTCTCCTCTTATTGCTAGCTCTTTTCCTTTTTGCCTGGCACTGAAGAAGAAAGATCAGATGCGCCTTATCCGCTATTTGCGACGTGAATCGAGGATAGGTACCTAGGACTAATTCCACAGTAGAAAGGGCTATGCGCACCAGCCCTTAGCATTAGTGCATCTATGTTTTAACATTATCTTAGTGCCTTGATTCTTGCGGCAATGCCCCTGCCACGTTCTGCACCCTCCACAATGAGCTATTCCACCCGTACTTAGATGACTGGTGGTATACTTTGATCGTGGGCTATAGCTATTCGTTAAACGACCACGTTAGCCACCTCCGGACCGTTTTTAAGAAAGAATCACCTCTAAAAGAGAAATGCTCCTTTGGACAGACGGAGATCCTATTCCTAGGGCATTGGATGGGCATCAGAGCCATCGAGGAGTGGCAAGCACCTACCAAGGTGAGTGAGCTAAGATCGTTTTTAGGGCTCGTGAACTATTACCGAAGATTCATCGTAAGTTACTCGAAGAGGGCTGCTCAACTCAAAAATCTCCTAAAGAAGAACGTACGGACCGATCATGGCACTGCACTGATCGGAAGAGTGTCAAAGAGTTTTTGAGGACCTAAAGCGAAAGCGGGCAGTGATTGATGACCCCGTATTGCAGTTGCCAGATTACACTAAGCCATTTGAAGTACACACGGATGCGTCAGACTATGCCATAGGCGGTGTGCTAGTACAATAAGGTAACCCAGTAGCATATGAGAGCCGAAAGCTCAATGAGACCGAGAGGCGTGGTCCAAGAGAAGGAGATGACAGCAATAGTGCACCGTGGAGGCGGGTCACGATTCGTGGTCAAGACGGATAATGTGGCGACGAGTGACTTCCTGACCCAGAATAAACCCACGCCAAAACAGAGACGATGGCAAGCAAGACAAACTTGCCAAGTTTGATTGATATGGTGCTAGAGTATAAGCTTGGACGGACCAACCAGGTCGCGGTTAAGTAGGAAGACAGAGCTGGCGGCATTTAAGTGTGAGGCAGTGGCAGCCACCAGCAGAGTCACGAGTACCCTACCGCATCGTATTCGAGATGGGCTCTTGGTCACAAAAGGGAATCTACTCTTCCAAAACCAAAACCTTTCTTTTTTCGGTATGCCGCTCCGCGAGCAAGGAGTGCCACGCACGAGCGGAGCGAAGCAGGGGAAATTCGGGGGAAATCCTTTGATTGCGTATTGAATATAGATCCATGTCTTTCTTGTTCCACTAGCTAGGACCAAATTCTCACATGTCCCTTTCGTTATTACAACCTTCTTTTTTGATGTCAAAGACCAAAAGCTATGCGCAAATTCTCATTGGATCTCGGTTGTTCTTAACAGCGATGGCTATTCATTTAAGTCTTCGGGTAGGACCACTAGATTTTCAACAAGGTGGAAATTCTCGTATTCTGTATGTACATGTTCCTGCGGCTCGGATGAGTATTCTTGTTTATATCGCTACGGCTATAAACACTTTCTTGTTCCTATTAACAAAACATCCCCTTTTTCTTCGCTCTTCCGGAACCGGTATAGAAATGGGTGCTTTTTTTACGTTGTTTACCTTAGTTACTGGGGGGTTTCGGGGAAGACCTATGTGGGGCACCTTTTGGGTGTGGGATGCTCGTTTAACCTCTGTATTCATCTCGTTCCTTATTTACCTGGGTGCACTGTGTTTTCAAAAGCTTCCTGTCGAACCGGCTTCTATTTCAATCCGTGCTGGACCGATCGATATACCAATAATCAAGTCTTCAGTCAACTGGTGGAATACATCGCATCAACCTGGGAGCATTAGCCGATCTGGTACATCAATACATGTTCCTATGCCCATTCCAATCTTGTCTAACTTTGCTAACTCCCCCTTCTCAACCCGTATCTTGTTTGTTCTGGAAACACGTCTTCCTATTCCATCTTTTCTCGAATCTCCTTTAACGGAAGAAATAGAAGCTCGAGAAGGAATACCAAAACCTAGTTCACTCGCTGAGTCTCTAAGCATCCATGGCTGAATGGTTAAAGCGCCCAACCTATACCAACCTAATAAAGAGGCAAATTCGTAGGTTCGATTCCTACTGGATGCACTTGGAATCGATCACTGATCCAATTTGAATAGGAAAAAGAGTTATACAAACTACATATTCGCTTTCCTTTCAATTTCGGGAGCAGCCGACTGGTAGCTATCGCATGTAGTCGTAGGCGGAGATCAACAAGTGGTCAACATTTAGCCCTCACTGAAAGATATGCTCCTTGTCTGCGATTGCAATCTCTGGCTGGAAAAAGATAGAGACTTCGTCGTGATGGGACAGATGACTGGTAGGATCACACAGGCCGGGATAAGCGAAAAAAGGGGGCAGTCATTGGATTGTTCGCTTCTCCTTATGTGGTACTCGACCGGCTATACTTCGCTGACTTTTTTGCTGTCTTTTACTCTCTTGGAGTGGAGCTCTCAGTTGATGAGAACTGGCCTTGTGCTTTCGCTCCACCATCTCCCGTGCCATACCTTTGTCTTAATTGTCTTTTACCAACTCAAGTGGGTCAGCGGGTCTCTCGTCTATGGAATGGTCAGCATCTACACCCGATTCCTAAACTCCAGCTCCTGCTCATGAAAGTTAAGATTTGGATGTCCACGGATCCAATAGTGAATTCTTCGCTGGTTCTGCAGGATCAAATAGGTCATGGCTTGTGGGAGTCATTGAAACCAAGACTTTCGGTTTAAAAAGAAGGAGACTGGCCTAGAGTATTCGGCCTAACTCACAGGCGGATCTAAAGGCTATTAAATAGTCGCCTAAGTAGTCTTTCTCATCAGTCAGTGCCTTTGCCTTCTTTTCATTCCTTCCTCGCCCGTTTTCTATTGAATCAGTTGACTCCTTAATCCTACGGAATCTTGACTGCCTTTCCCGTCTAATAGTCGCCTAAGTAGTCTTTCTCATCAGTCAGTGCCTTTGCCTTCTTTTCATTCCTTCCTCGCCCGTTTTCTATTGAATCAGTTGACTCCTTAATCCTACGGAATCTTGACTGCCTTTCCCGTCTCCTCTCTAGCCGTCTTTACATCTGCCAGAATCAGGTCATCGACCCAATTCTGGCATTTATGGTGGTGGGCATACTCGATTGGAATGGGAAGAACTACTCATCCAACGAGTTGGCATACCTCTTAGCAGTCCCCTAAACCCGGTACTAATGAATCTATAGTTCTAAAATTTTCATGTATGTATGGGCCGGAGGGGTTTAGTTTAAAAGGAAGTCTTTCGGGAAGGAGGGACTGAGAATGCGATCAATTGCTTCCTCCTGCTGCAGCAGGGATTTCCACTCTTTTTTAGAAAAACGAGGTTTTTTTTCTCCCATTCCTCCAAACCCACAACATTCTCCTTATAGCTGGTAAATGTACCCAGAACAGCCTTGACTCATAAGCTATGGCATGCAGGTAGAACCATACCTAGACCTAACGACCTAGATATTTCATAAAGAGCTATTTTTATTGAGTTACCAAGCCCACCGAGATCTATTTAAGTATTCGAAACACTACCGGGGCTCACCTTCTATAGGCTCTTCGGGACATCAGGCGAGAAACAACTACTCCGATCAGCCCATCCACACCTATTATGATGATATAGAACCCGGGACATTCAAACACAGGAATCACCTCTTGGATTGGATCTCCGCAAAGGGAGAGGAACCACTATGTACTGAGTTTGTAACAGCAACAGGGACAAGCCCACCGGGTTGAGAACCACCATACTATACTACCTAGATAACCTAAACCTTTGTACATGAATGAATGCACACTCCCTATAGTTATCTATCTATCCAGATATATACGAGATCTCCTACCTATCAGTCACCGACTTGATACATACGGGAACAACCCACCAACTCATCAAGGATAAGTCTTATATGCGTTTTGAGCATGGCACCGGTAGCCAATGAATGCGAGGACCCATAGCTCCATTTCAAAGTCCTATCATCTATGCTGCATTTCCAACACACTGGACCTTAGCTGTTCTCAGCAGGGGAAATAGCTACTTCTAGCCTGAAGAGTCATGCATGAAATCATGGAGTTGGCTTCTTCGTTACCTCGGGTTGGGATCTTCCCCCGATGGAAGAGATGGCTCCCGATCACCACAGTTTTCTCATGACTTGCATAAAACATATTCCGGCTGGCCGGCCCAGTTTCGCTACAAGTTTCGATCTTGGCAAAGAAGTGGAATTTACCACCAGCACCAACTCAGATTGAAGACGGCTCTTCCTTGCTAGTCGAAGAGGCAGTATTTGTCAATCTCGCGAGGACAGCCCCCATCTTACTCAGCTGAGGGCTGCAATCTTCAGACGAGAAAAAAGCAGCTATTACCTCTCTTCTGGCTGAATACAGAGATGTTTTTGCATGGTCTTATGCTGCCGGTCCCGATTCCTCCTTGGTGGAGTAGCACCGCTTGGTTGTACGGTCCGATGCCAAGCCGGTTAAGCAGGAATCGAGGAAAATGCATCCTGAACTGAAGTGTTGAGCTCTTAAAAAGGCAGGAATTCGTTCGCTCTTGGAGGTATCAAAACATTCATTCGTCCCATTGATTATGAAGATCGGATCTCCTTGTCCCAGTGGCCGAGGAAACTGGGGGCATCAGAACCCGCAGTGAATTCGGAGATATAAGCTTGTCCAAAGTACGTTCCTTTGCCCAACATTGATATGATTGTTGCTGGTAGCTTCTGTCTCTTATTGATGGATTTTCCAGTGTTAATCGGATCGGAACTGCCAATGAAAAGATCAACACGAAACAGCTTTCATCACTCCAGAGGGCTTTCACCCCAATATCCTTTAGCCTTTAGTAAATAATGGGCCTTTCGGTTCCGAGAATGCTGGTGCTACCTATCAGAGAGCTGTGACAACCATCTTGAACGATATGATGTTTTTTATTTATCATTTTGATAGCAGTAGTTTCTTTTTTCTCACATCATAAGTTTACAGAGGAATTTGACATGACACCTTTTAGACCCATTCCATGAGATTCTCAGGCTGTTTCAGTAAAAGCTAATGGTGGGTGTTAAGCAACTCTACTGCTACAAGAAATCCTGGCCGGCTGCTCGGCTCGGGGGAGCAAGACTGAAGATTTGAATCGATCACTTTACTCTCCCTCGCCTCACTCGTCAACTGTTATCATGACCTCTCGATTCTCCCCGGATTGGAGGATCACCTTTGACCTGCCCGACATGCTGTTGACTTGGAGATGAATTCTCCGGCCGTACCTTCTGCGGTCGTTACGCTTGGTCGGTCATGTTGGGACCAAAGAAAAGTATAAGCTTCTACCGTGTAGAAGGCATTATAACTAAAGTACGCGACCTCCAAAATCAACATCTACATCCCGTCGCTACCCTTTCAGTCCTTTCAATGTGCATCTTCCCGCATGAGGGTGATCAGCGCTCTCGTTCACGAAGCCAACCGAGTAGCTCATGGGAAGGAGCATGTGGGGGAGAAGGACCATTATTCGTCTCTTCGAACGGAGCCTTATAGGAGATCTTGTTCATTCACTGCCTTCAGCTGCTAAAAAGCTATCTTTGCTAATGGTTCGCTACATACTGAAACCGGACTCAAAGCTTAGAGCGAGCTTTGCCTTTGCTTTCTTGCTTGCTCTTTTGATTCTCTCCTTTCTGTAGAAATGGGATCTCTGGCTTTCACTCCATTTGATTGAGACTTTTGTCTTTCTCCTTCTATGGAGCTGACCTCCCTAGCATCCATCTTAGCTACTTCCCCCAGGCAAGTATGCATCAGCAACCCCTAACTATATGATGCAACTATACATTTTTGTATTGACTCTCCCGGGACAATCAATAGAAGTAAAAGAAGGGGAGATGAAATCAGGCTATCAGCCAGTCAGTCTACCCTTTTAGATCGAGAGGAAGCGCGCTATCTAATCACTGGTGCTGGTTCTAGAGCTTTCCCAGGTGAAAGAGTGACCCTGCCTAGTGCTATTTTAAGTAATCCCCTCGTTCTATCGTTCTAGGAGTAGTAGTAGGCCATTAAGGAACGAACGTATCTAAAATAGAGTTGAGTCTTGACCGCCTCTATCATTGGGCCTCTCGGTGTCAAACACCGTTAAACGAAGTCAACTTTCGCCACCCTAACTCAAGACTTCTCGTCTATGTCTATAGCTTTATCTTATAAGGTTACATATATGTAATTCTATTGTCTCGTCATTCTGGGTTGACTCTTCTACGGCAGAGAAAGGACAGAGTCCAAAATCAAAGAAATGAAAGACCTGTGCCCCTCTTCATTTTATAGTTTTTGCTCGTCTCCTTCCTAGCGTGTACTTTCCGAGCTTAAGAATACAGAACTCGCTTCGAAAGGAAAGCCCCTTTTTATGCAATAGCGAATTCAGAAGGGGTCAGTCCTTTTCCTTGTCAGTCAAGCAACTCCGTCCCTTCTCTGACGATCCAGTTGCGTATCTTTCCGGCAAATGCAACCGGGGAGCCTGACCTTAAATGAAAGCCAGTGGCATTACACAAGACATCGCCAACCAAGCCAGTCTCTTTTAGTCATCCTATACCTTTTGAGTTCCATCGAGTATCAAGACTTTCTGCCTTCCCGGGTAGGTATAAAAATGGAATAGTAAAGGAGTAGGTATAAAGAGATAATATAGGACTTTCCCTAGTACTAACGCTCTTAATTCTTTCTCCGGGATATAAGCTTTAAAGCATAGGAATTGTTGAATATAATATGTGGTGTATAAGATGTCCTCTTTGTAAGACTGATAAAATAAGCTTTTGAGGAAGACTATAATTTTTGTGGATTTCCCTATCTAATCTTTTCGATTTCTATCCGAGTAAGGACGAAGTTAAGTGTAAGAGCGAATGGATCAAGAGTTAAGTTAGAGTTAGGCTAAACGGTTAGGTAAAAGGCAAATAACATATCTATCCTGTGAACAAGCAAGTAAAGCCATCGAGCTAATAGAAATCCGCTCTCGTAGCCAAGGTGAATCTATAAGGGAAGGGGTTACTGGACCAGGGCCCTACTAGCCTCATCGGCCGATGTCTGCCGTCTCGCGATTCTTGCGTTTATGGACCGAAGGAAAAGAACTAAAATCCTTCTTCAGGGCAACATGCTCTATTATATGTTATATCTTGGGAGTTGAAGGTCGCAGTCCCTTTCCCTCAGGCGAGTTCCTCACTTAACTTAAAAGAGGAAGGAGTCTTTGCGAATTCAGTAGCTATGTAATACACACCTTACTTCCACCTTCGTGTGTCAATGGATCTTTCACATACTCCCTATTGGTCTCACTACCATACCCCTCCGGTCGCCTCGTTCCCTTGCTTTTCCATTGCTTTGATCCTCTGTCTCTGAAACCTTCCTTACCTTAATTAAGTGGAGAATTCCTTCGTACTTGAGTGTCCCAATGA